TATTAATATAAATAAAAAATATCAAGGGGGCTTGTCCGTTTGATTGGAAAGTTCCAATCATAAGGATATTGGCACATTGTATTTTCTTTTTGGGTTGTGGTCAGGTATAATTGGTACTAGTTTATCTTTGATTATTCGTTTGGAGTTATCTAAACCAGGATTGTTGTTGGGCAATGGGCAGTTATATAATTCTATTATTACTGCGCACGCTATTTTGATAATTTTTTTTATGGTAATGCCATCTATGATTGGTGGTTTTGGTAATTGGATGTTGCCGTTGATGTTGGGCGCTCCAGATATGAGTTTTCCACGTTTGAATAATTTAAGTTTTTGGTTGTTGCCTACTGCTATGTTTTTAATTTTGGATTCTTGTTTTGTTGATATGGGTTGTGGTACTAGTTGGACTGTTTATCCTCCTTTAAGTACTTTAGGGCATCCCGGTAGGAGTGTTGATTTGGCTATTTTTAGTTTGCATTGTGCTGGTCTAAGTTCTATTTTGGGCGGTATTAATTTTATGTGTACTACTAAAAATTTACGGAGGAGGTCAATTTCTTTAGAGCATATAAGTTTGTTTGTTTGGACTGTGTTTGTTACTGTTTTTTTATTGGTACTATCGTTGCCAGTTTTGGCGGGTGCTATTACGATATTGTTAACTGATCGTAATTTAAATACTTCATTTTTTGACCCCAGTTCGGGTGGTAATCCATTAATTTATCAACATTTGTTTTGATTTTTTGGTCATCCAGAAGTTTATATTTTAATTTTGCCGGCTTTTGGTATTGTTAGTCAGTCTACTTTGTATTTAACTGGGAAAAAGGAGGTTTTTGGTTCTTTGGGGATGGTGTATGCTATTCTTAGAATTGGCTTAATTGGTTGTGTAGTTTGGGCTCATCATATGTATACAGTGGGAATGGATTTGGATTCTCGTGCTTATTTTACTGCAGCTACTATGGTAATTGCTGTGCCAACAGGGGTTAAGGTTTTTAGGTGGTTGGCCACATTATTTGGTATAAAAATGGTTTTTCACCCAATTCTTTTGTGGGTTTTAGGTTTTATTTTTTTATTTACTATTGGTGGTTTGACGGGGGTTATTTTGTCTAACTCTAGGTTGGATATTATTTTACACGATACTTATTATGTGGTTAGTCATTTTCATTATGTTTTAAGTTTAGGAGCTGTTTTTGGTATTTTTTTGGGGGTGAGTTTGTGATGGGGTTTTATGAGTGGTTATGTTTATGATAAATTAATAATGTCTGCGGTCTTTTTTTTGATGTTTTTTGGGGTGAATTTAACATTTTTTCCTTTGCATTTTGCGGGGCTTCATGGTTTTCCTCGTAAGTATTTAGATTACCCAGATGTGTATACGGTTTGGAATGTAATGTCTTCTTATGGTTCTATAATTAGTGTGTTTGCTTTGTTTTTATTTCTTTTTGTTTTGTTTGAGTCCTTTTTTAGTTATCGAGTTGTTTTAGTTGATAATTTTGTTAATAGGAGTCCGGAGTATAGTTTAAGAAGTTATGTTTTTGGGCATAGTTATCAGTCTGAAATTTATTTTAGTTGCACAATAATAAAATCATAAAGACTTTATTATATTTTGAGTATATTTAATTGCAAATTAAAAGGTTTGAGTCTTTATGGAATAAGGTAGGATAATTTTAGTCTGTCAGGTTCATACCCTGGGGGTTTTCTTGTTATTAAAAAGTTTTAGTATAATTTTTAGTATGTGCTATTGTCAATAGTGTGGTTTAAACTTTGTTGAGTTTCTTAGTATAAATTAGTATGTTTGATTTCCAATCAAGGGGTTTAGAAATTAGATAGGTAGATATTTTTTGGGTTATAATTTAAATTTTTCTAATAGATTGTTTTCTAGGTATATAGATTGGTTTCATGGGTTTAATTGTAGTTTATTATTGGGTGTATTGGTTTTTGTTGTTTTGTTATTTATTTATTTAGGGTTTAATAATTATTATTTCAAAAGTAAAAAAATTGAGTATCAATTTGGTGAGTTGTTATGTAGAATTTTCCCTACTTTAATTTTATTGATGCAAATGGTTCCATCATTAAGGTTATTATATTATTATGGTTTAATAAACTTGGATAGTAATTTAACTGTAAAAGTTGTTGGGCACCAGTGGTATTGAAGGTATGATTATAGTGATATTCCCGGTTTGGAGTTTGATTCTTATATAAAGTCTTTGGATCAATTGTCTATTGGTGAGCCCCGTTTATTAGAGGTAGATAATCGTTGTGTGTTACCTTGTGACATTAATATTCGGTTTTGTATTACTTCAGCAGATGTGATTCATTCATGGGCTCTTTCGACTATGTCTGTTAAATTGGATGCTATAAGTGGGATTTTAAGTACCTTGTGCTATAGTTTTCCTTTAGTCGGTGTTTTTTATGGGCAGTGTTCTGAGATTTGTGGTTCTAATCATAGTTTTATGCCTATTGCTGTGGAGGTAACTCTTTTAGATAATTTTAAGAGTTGGTGTTATTTAAATATAAATTAAGAGCTTTGTAGTTTATTATAAAATTTATACTTGTGGAGTGTAAGAGTTTTAAGCTATAAAATTTATTTTATATTAGTTGGTATTGCATACCGTTTAAGGAAAATTTTATGGTAATAAAATATAGAATTGAAAGGTAGAAAATTTTTGTTTTTTTTGTTGTTTCACAATAAAAATTATAAGTTTTAGGGTTGAAAAGTCGACTTTCAGGATATCTGTGTTTTTTTTAATATTAGAAATTTATGTAGTTATATTTAATTTTATTAAATAGTAAAATTTGAAGTGTTTGTTATTTTAGTTTTATAACTGTTTAATTATAAGTTTAAAGGTGGCTTATTTTAAATTTATTAAGTTTTAATAAATAAATTGTCTTAAAATTAGTAAAAGTTAAAATCAGATTTTTTTATAAAATATAATTAAATAACTAAGAGTTTGATCAAATGTTTTTTAAAGACTTAGACTTTTTTATAAAGTTGGCTTCTGCCCGGTGGTGGTTTAAATGGCAGTCTTAGCGTGATAAATGGCAGTCTTAGCGTGAGGACATTAAGGTAGCAAAATAATTTGTGCTTTTAATGAGTTCTAGTATGAATGAGGTTATTGGTTAATTATATTTTTATTTTTTGTTTGAAGTTTGTGACAGTATAAAAATTTATTGTTATAATTATACAAAGATAAGTCTTCGGAAATTCTTTTTTACTGTTTATTTTTTTATAAACGTTAAAAATTTTCTAGGGCAGAATTTTATATAAATTATTTTATCTATTAATAGCTTAAGGAATTACTCCGGAGTTAACAGAAAATCATATCTAATCTAGTACTTATAGTAAGATAAGTTTTACATCGATGTTGTATTTAAGTTTGCTAAAAGGGAGAATGTTTAAGTTTTCAGACTGTTCTTCTTTTATTTAACTTAACGTGATATTAGTTTAATTCATCGTGAGATAGAATTGTTTATCTTGATAATTATTTTTGTTTAATTTTAATAGTACGAAAGGAAAATTGAAAAAAGTTTTAAACTTTTTGAGGATTATCCCTAGTTTTTTATTATTTTTGTAATTATTTTTTCTTTATTTATGTTATTAATGCTGTATATTTTGAATTTTATTTTAAGGGTTAAAAAATTGGATTATTTAAAGGTTAGTACTTTTGAAAGGGGGTTTGTAAGGGTTGGAAAAATTCAAAATTCTTTTAGTATTCATTTTTTTATTATAATATTAATGTTTGTGATTTTTGATTTGGAAATTGTGATGTTTTTGGGTTTATTGGTTTCCGATTTTTTGTCTTTTATTAGTTTCTTAATGTTAATAATGTTTGTTTTTGGTGGATATTATATGGAGTGATGGTATGGGAAGTTAATTTGGTTAGTTTAATTATTATGGCAATATTTTTTAGTGTAGATATAGATTCTGGGTTATTTTTTTTGAGCTAAGGTACCCACCTTAGGTTTTGGTTTTGTTTTTTTGGTTTAGTTATATTTTTTCAGGTTAATTATGTATTAATATTTTTATTTTTTGTTGCTTTAATTTTATTTGTAGGGTGTTAAATTTTGTTTTTATTATTTTTATTTTTTGTTAGTTAATAAAAATTGTTGTAATAGGTTTTTTGTTAGAATTAAGTTTTTTTGTTAGAATTAAGTTTTTTTGGGTGGTTTAATATTTTTTAATGTAGATATAGATTCTGGGTTATTTTTTTTGAGCTAAGGTACCCACCTTAGGTTTTGGTTTTGTTTTTTTGGTTTAGTTATATTTTTTCAGGTTAATTATGTATTAATATTTTTATTTTTTGTTGCTTTAATTTTATTTGTAGGGTGTTAAATTTTGTTTTTATTATTTTTATTTTTTGTTAGTTAATAAAAATTGTTGTAATAGGTTTTTTGTTAGAATTAAGTTTTTTTGTTAGAATTAAGTTTTTTGGGTGGTTTAATATTTTTTAATGTAGATATAGATTCTGGGTTATTTTTTTTGAGCTAAGGTACCCACCTTAGGTTTTGGTTTTGTTTTTTTGGTTTAGTTATATTTTTCAGGTTAATTATGTATTAATATTTTTATTTTTTGTATTAATGATTTGCAGGTCATTAAAATTAATATTTTAGTTTTTTTGATTTTTGTATCTTTTCTTTTATTTTTAATATTAATAATTTTTTTGCCTAGTATAAAGTTAAGTGTTTTGTTTCTGGATTGGGATTTTTTGTCTTTGAAGTTTAATTTTTATTTTAGGAGGTTATTATTTTCTTTTGTTTTGGGGGTAGTTGCTTTAAGTGTTTTGTTATTTAGAAGTTATTATTTAAGCGGGGAGCTGAATTTTAATTATTATTGTTTTGTATTGTTAATTTTTATTGGTAGAATATTTATATTAGGTTTTAGTAGGGGTGTTTTTTTTATATTGTTAAGTTGGGATTTATTAGGTATTTCTAGTTTTTTTTTGGTATTATTTTATAATAATTGGGATAGAAGTTCTGGTGCTATAAATACAGCGTTGGTTAATCGTATTGGGGATTTTTTTATTTTTAGGTTTTTTAGTGGTTCATTATTTTATGGTTATTATTTTTTTAGTTTTGAAATAATGTGTTTTTATACTGTGTTGTTTTTATTATTGGCTTCATTTACTAAAAGTGCCCAATTTCCTTTTAGTAGTTGGTTACCTAAAGCTATAAGGGCGCCCACTCCGGTAAGGTCGTTGGTCCATAGTAGTACTTTAGTAACAGCTGGTTTAGTTTTATTAATAAATTTTGGAAAGTTAATTTTGAGTGGTGGGGTTATAGTTTTTGTTTTGTTGGTGGGTCTTTTTACAATGTTTTTTTCAAGAATTGTGGCTTTAGTGGAAAATGATTTAAAAAAAGTTGTGGCTTTGAGTACTTTGTCTCAGATAGGGTTTTCTATGTTAACTTTAGGTTTAGGTATAAGCTTTGTTTCTTTTGTTCATTTGGTAAGGCATGCTTTGTTTAAAAGATGTTTGTTTATTCAGGTTGGTTATATTATTCATTGTAATTTTGGCCAGCAAGATGGTCGTGGATATGGTAATAATGGTAATTTACCTCTTTTAATTCAGTTACAGTTATTGGTAACTTTATTTTGTTTATGTGGTTTAGTTTTTTCAAGGGGGATAGTAAGAAAGGATTTGATTTTGGAGTTGTTTTTTTTTAACAATTACTTGTTATTTGTTGTTTTATTGTTTTTTATGTCTATTTTTTTTACTTTTTGTTATAGTTATCGTTTGTGGAAAAGTTTGTTTTTGGAGTTTAGTAAGGTTGTTAGGGTTTATAGAAGGAGGTGGTTAATAAATTTTCTAAGTTTATTTTTAATTACGTTTTCTGTGGTATTTTTGTGATGGTTAAATTTTAATATGTTTCTTTTACCCTCATTGTTTTTATATTTAGATTTATACGTACCTTTGTTTTATATTATTATAATTATTTTTCTTTGTTATTTTAGGTATAAGATAATTTTAAAGGAGTTGGTTTATAAATTTTTGGTAGATTATTTTGTTAAGGGATTGATTATTAGTTTTAAAAATTTAAAGTTTGTGGATATATGTTTGAATAAATTGGGTCATGCGGGTTTTGATTTTTTAGGCGGTAGAAGTATTTTTTTTTCTGGTTATATAAGTTCTATAAATTATAATAATTTAGTAATTTTAGTATTTTTTTTGTTTTTACTTTTTTGGGACTTTAATTTAAATTTAAAATATACAGCTTGCATTTGTAAAATTTAAGTTCTATAATATATATATATATAAATATATTATATTAACAAAGTTAATATAATATAAAAAAAAAAAGTGAAATATAAACTTAATGTTTATGTTTCACTATATATTTATGTGTATATAATTTTATATACACATATATCTTTATAGATATATTAAATATAATATATATTATTAAACTTATTAGTTTATTAATGTATATATATATTTTATATGTGTATATAATTTTATATACACATATATCTTTATAGATATATTAAATATAATATATATTATTAAACTTATTAGTTTATTAATGTATATATATATTTTATATGTGTATATAATTTTATATACACATATATCTTTATAGATATATTAAATATAATATATATTATTAAACTTATTAGTTTATTAATGTATATATATATTTTATATGTGTATATAATTTTATATACACATATATCTTTATAGATATATTTATATATCGTTATATTTATATGTGTGACAGATAAGATTAAATTTTAATATTTATAGTAATACATTGAACAATACCTTTCCAAGGTATTGAATATTGGTATTACTGTTTAAGATTTAATCCTGTACACATATAAATCTTTATATATATATGTTCAGTATTTAGTTTATTTAAAATATAATATTTGGGTTATTAAGAAGGGTTACTGATTTGTGGAACTTTTAGTTTAATTTAGAATGCCTTATTTACAATTGGGTGGTTTAAAGTTCTGTTTTGAGTTTTTTAATAGTAGTTTGTTTAATTGGTGGCATAATAAGTTATTTAAGTGTTGATCCTATAAAAAGGAGATTTTTTTTAATTTTAAGTATGTTAGCATGTATGCCTATAATGGCGTTTAGTGGTTATGTTTGGTTTTCTTATTTTGTATGTATATTGTTTTTAAGGGGTGTTTTTGTTATTTTGGTTTATTTTTCTAGTTTATCTAAAATTAGTTTAGTAAGGAGTTACATGGCTTATTTTAGTGTAGTTTTAAGATTGGTTTTGGTTGGTTTGGTTTTTAATTTAAGGTTGTTAGGGTTTGTTGGGTTGAATGTGTTTTATTATAGTGTATATTGGCCTCTGCTAATTTATGTTTTGTTTGTTTTATTGTTTTTTATAAACTTCACAAGGTATTTTTTAAAATTTTCGGGTGCTTTGCGTAAGGTTTAATTATTTTTTTGTTTTTTAGATTGTTTATGTTGTTTTTTAAGTGGCATCGTTTTATTTTTATTTTAATTGCTTTAGAGTTTTTAATAATGTGTTTGTTTATTAATTTCATGGGTTCATTAAGTGGGATAATATTTTTTTATTTTATGTGTTTTTCGGTTGTATCGAGTATTATGGGTATAGTGATTATGGTTGGGGGAATAAAATTTTATGGTAGTGACCAGTGTATTTTTTAATTATAGATTTAAGTTAAGTAAACTATTAATTTTCAAAATTAAAAATTTGATCTATATTTAGTTTTTGAGGTTTTAGTATAAATTTAGTATTATTTATTTTCAATAAATAGGTTAAAATCTTGTTAAGGGTTTCTTTTATGGATATAAAATTTGATTATGGTTTATAAATTGTTAAAATAATATTATTTAATTTTAATTTATAATGTGGGCAATATTATTTTACCACGGTAATTAATTGTTTGTATAATGCTTGTTCCAGAATAATCGGCTAGGCTAGTTAAACTTAAACTTTATTTTGTTTTAATTATAAATATTAAAAGCTAATTTTAACAATTTTAGGTTAAATTGTAATTGTTTGTTTAGGATATTTATAGTTTTAAGTTTTGGGAAGCGAATTAGATTAGTACCTAATTAGTCAAAATTTAAAAGTGCAGAAGTAAAGTTGTATTTAAACTGAAAGAATATTGGCAGATTTTCTAAATTATCTTTGGAGGTTGAGTAATAATTGAGAACCCTCATTAACTACTTTTAATTTGGTCTCGTGTATGATCGTTTATTTTTACATGCTTAAGGTTTGTAATGAAAAATATTTATTTTTAAAAATAGATATATATGCGGTTTATTTAAAAGTTTGAATTTGACCTACAATAAGTTATTTTGTGGATTCGTAATTTAGTGATTGCGATAAAAATGTAAAAGACAGTAAAAAAAAATTTTTATGGTTTTTTGAAGATTATTTAGATGTGGTACAAATCATCCATCAATTGCCCAAAGGGGAGTAAGTTGTAGTAAAGTAGATTTAGGGGAACCTTAATCTAGTAAGTTAAACTATATTTCTTTGTTTTGAAAACAGAGTTTAAGATTTGTCTTGTAGTTTTAGGAGTTAGTTTAATTTAGAATTATTGATTGTTGATCAAAAGGTAGACTCTTAAATTGTGAAAGAATTTAGTTTATTGCTAAAATATTAGATTGTAAATCTAAAGTTTTAATTCTTAATTTTATTAAGATTTATAATAATTATGTTAATTATAATTTTTATTATACAGTCTATTGCGTTTATTACTCTTTATGAGCGTCATTTACTGGGGGGTAGGCAGAATCGTTTGGGTCCAACAAAGGTTAGGTTTATGGGGATTTTACAGGCACTGTTGGATGGTGTAAAGTTGTTAAAGAAGGAGCAAATAATGCCGGTTAATTCGTCTGATTTGTCTTTTTTGTTGGTCCCTGGGGTGGCTTTTGTAGTAATGTATTTGGAGTGGTTTATGCTCCCATATATTTATAATTTTTTAAGGTTAGAATATTCGTTATTGTTTTTTTTATGTTTAATTGGGTTCTCGGTTTATGCTACTTTAATTAGTGGTATTGTAAGTAAGTCTAAATATGGTATTGTTGGTGCTTTGCGTGCTAGTAGGCAAAGTGTTTCTTATGAGATTGCTTTTTCTTTGTATTTATTGTCTATAATAATTCATTGTGGAGTGTTTTCTATTGTTTCTAATTTTTCATTAAGTCTATTAGTTATTTATTTACCGTTTTTAGTAATGGTTATTGCTGAGTTAAATCGTGCTCCATTTGATTTTGCAGAGGGCGAGAGTGAGTTAGTTAGTGGTTATAATGTAGAATATGGGAGTGTTTCTTTTGTTTTGCTTTTTTTGAGTGAGTATGGAAGTTTAATTTTTTTTAGGATCCTAAGATCTGTATTATTTTTTAAAATTTCTTTGCTCATAGGGTTTTATTTTTTAAGAATTATAATTTTTGTGCGTAGCTCTTATCCTCGTTTTCGCTACGATATAATAATAAATATGTTTTGGTTTAAGTTTTTGCCCGTTTCTTTAATTTACTTAGTCTATTATTATATTTTATTTGTTTAGAGGGAATTAATCAGGTTTATTTTTTAGATATTTTTATGTTTTTGTTTTTTTTACAATATATGATATATTTTAAGGAGGGAGTGTTAAGGGTTTTGGTTAGAAAATTTTTTAAGAGTATATTAAATGTATTTAGTTATAATGTGTTAATACCTATAAGGTTTGTGGTATCTCTATTTACTTTTATTGTTTTGTTAATCTGCTGTTTTGGGGGTTACTTTACTTATTCTTTTTGTCCATGTGGGATGATTGAGTTTACTTTTGTTTACGCAGCGATTGCGTGGTTAAGAACTTTATTGACTTTTTTGTCCAGAGAAAAGTTTTCTGTTTATTTAAGTAAGCCAGGGGATATGTTTTTGAAGACTTTTAGAATGCTAATGGTTGAAGTCGTAAGGGAGTTTTCTCGTCCATTGGCTTTAACTGTGCGGTTAACTGTAAATGTTATAGTAGGTCATTTAATTAGTATAATATTGTATGTTGGTGTTGAAAATTATTTGGGTGAGATGTATATTTGATTAAGTGTTTTTGCTATTGGGATAGAGTGTTTTGTTTTTTTTATTCAAAGTTATATCTTTTCTCGTTTGATTTATTTGTATTTGAATGAATAGGAAATGTTAACTTAAGTTTAAAGTGTCAAATTTTTAATTTGGAAAATGTTTTGTGCACATTTCGTGTTAATATAGCATAAAAAGTGCATTTGTTTTAAGTGCAAAAGATATAGGTTAACTAATGAGTTTTATACAAGTCTTCTAAATTTGTTTTAGGTAATTTCCTGCTCATTTTGTTTTTAGTAATGGTTTATTTTGTTTTATTTTTAAGGTTGCTTGTAATTTTGGTTGACAATATTTTAGTTTGGTGGGGGGTGTTTTTGTTAATAACGTTGGTTTTTGTTATATTAAACAAAGGTATAAAAAGTTATAGAAGAGTGTTAAATTATTTTATTTTGCAGGAGAGTGCTGGTCTTTTATTTTTGGTTTTTTCTTCTGGGTGTTTTCAATTGTTAATTTTAATATTAAAGATTGGTGTGGCCCCTTTTCATTTTTGGATTTTTAGAGTTGCTAATGGGGTTTTTGGGTTTAATTTAATATGATTTTTAACTTTTCAAAAGTTGCCACTTTTATTAGTTTTATTGCAGTTATTAATAGGCAGTTTGTTTTTTTTGTTGTTTTTGGGTTTATTTATGTGTATTTTGCAAATGTTTATGTTAAAAAGTTATAAAAATTTATTGATTGTAAGTTCTACGGAATCGACCAATTGGGTTATTATGGGATTATTGGTTTCTTTCTTTAACATTATGTTTGTTTTTTTTTATTACGTTGTGATTATGTTGTTAGTTATTCCTAAGTTTGAGTTTTTTAATTTGAGTAATTTTTTAAGTTGGGAAACAGTGTTGGTTTTTATAAATTTGCCCTTTAGGGTTAGATTTTTTGTAAAAATTTTTTCTTTAATGGAAGTATTAAAGGTTTATGGAGTGGGCGTATTGTTTTTGTTGTTTGTAATATTTCTTTCTGTAGTGTCAATTAGTTTTTGGTTAGTAAATCTAAGGTCTAAATTGTTTTTTTTGATTAAATATAATAAAGTATTGTTTTGTTTAGTTTTGCCACTTACTCTGGTTGTCTTGTTGTAGTTTCATTAGTAAAATTTTATTATATTATCTTGATAAGGTAAAGTTCTTTTGATGAAATAAAATGTTAAATAGATTGTTCTATATTTGATTACGGTTCAAAGTGATATACATTTTTGTAATTTAGTTTAGGGAGAATATTTATTTTTGGTTTAAAAGGGATTTTAATTACAAATTTCGTTAGTTTATTTATAAAATGTAGCTCTGAAGAAGTTAAGAAATTACGAAGTGGTTAAAACTAAGAGTAATATTTTAAAGTTTGTAGATTTGTTAGTAGTGACTTTGCCAGCCAGTAAATCTTTGACTGTAGGTTGAAATTTTGGGAGTATGTTAGGCATGGTTTTAATTTTTCAGATTGTTACTGGTTTATTTTTGGCTTTTTATTATACTGCGGATGGCAGGGTGTCTTTTAGTGTGGTCCAATATATTATGTATGAGGTTAATTATGGTTGAATTTTTCGGGTTTTTCATTTTAATGGTGCTAGTCTGTTTTTTGTTTTTTTGTATTTGCATATTTTTAAGGGTTTATTTATAATAAGATATCGTTTAAAAGAAGTATGGTTATCCGGATTAACCATTTATTTGTTAATTATAATAGAGGCTTTTATAGGGTATGTATTGGTTTGGGCTCAGATAAGTTTTTGGGCAGCTGTTGTAATTACTAGTTTGTTAAGAGTTGTTCCAATTTGAGGGCCTGCAATTGTTGTTTGAATTTGAAGTGGGTTTGGTGTTACTAGAGCTACTTTAAAGTTTTTTTTTGTTTTACATTTTTTGTTGCCTTGAGGGCTATTGTTGTTGGTTATAATGCATATAATTTTTTTACATAGAACTGGAAGCACATCTAGTTTATATTGTCATGGTGATTATGATAAAATTTGTTTTGGTCCTGATTATTGAAATAAAGACGGCTATAATTTAATTTTTTGGTTTGTATTTTTGGTTTTTTCTTTGTACTATCCTTTTAAGCTTGGGGACCCTGAAATGTTTATTGAGTCGGACCCGATAATAAGACCGGTACATATTGTCCCTGAGTGGTATTTTTTGTTTGCTTATGCTATTTTGCGAGCTATTCCCAATAAAGTGTTGGGGGTGTTAGCTTTATTGATAAGTATTATCTCTTTTTATTTTTTTGTTTTGGTTAATAATTATACGTCATGTTTGGTAAAGTTAAATAAAATTTTGGTGTTTTGTTTTATTATTTCTGCTGTAGTGTTAAGTTGATTGGGTCAGTGTTTGGTGGAAGAGCCTTTTATCACCCTTAGTTCTATTATATCTTTTGTTTATTTTTTATTAATCTTATTAATGCTAATTGTTTATTTTTTTAGTAAAAATTTATTTTTATAACATAATTAGTATAAAAATTACGTTAGATTTAGAATCTAAAGAGCGATTTATGTTGTTTATCATAATTTTCATATTTTAAGGTTGTCAAGTTATGCGTATTTTATGTTTTTTGCTTCTTTGGGCTTGACTAGTTCTTTGGTAGTTTTTTTTAAGTATGGTGTATATTTACCTGTTTTATTAAGTTTAATGGTAATTTTATTTATTTCCTTTGTTTGAGGAAAAGATATTTCGATGGAGGGATTAAGGGGTTATCATAATTTTTTTGTAATCGACGGGTTTAAGTTTGGGGTTGTTTTATTTATTTTTAGGGAGGTCATGTTTTTTTTTAGTATTTTCTGGGTGTTTTTTGATGCTGCGTTAGTTCCGGTTCATGAGTTGGGGGAAAGTTGGTGTCCAATAGGTTTGTGTTTGGTTAATCCATTTGGTGTTCCTTTATTGAATACTATTATCTTGTTAAGAAGGGGGGTGTCTGTGACTTGAGCGCATCATAGTTTGTTGAGAAATAAAAGTTGTACAAGTAGTATAATTTTGACTTGTATTTTAGCTTTGTATTTTACTGGAATACAGTTAATAGAATATTTTGAAGCTAGTTTTTCTATTTCAGATGGAATTTATGGTAGGATTTTTTATTTGTCTACAGGATTTCATGGTATTCATGTTTTGTGCGGTGGGTTGTTTTTGGGGTTTAATTTGTTTCGTTTGGTGAAGTCTCATTTTAACTACAACCATCACCTAGGACTAGAGTTTGCTATTTTGTATTGACATTTTGTTGATGTAGTTTGGTTGTTTTTGTTTGTTTTTGTGTATTGATGGTCTTATTGCTATTGTAGTTTAATTTAGAATTTACAATTTGTAATTGTGAGGTGTAAATAGTATTGATAAGTTTTTTATTATTGAGTATAATAATAGTTTTTAAGCCTAATTTCTTTTTTTTTTTAATAATTTTTTTGAGGTTTTGTTTATTGGGGAATTTATCTTGGTCTGGTATATTTTTTTTTGTGGATTCATATGTTTTTGTTTTGCTAATTTTTATAATAATTTTTGTTTATGGAATAGTTTTGTTAAGTGAGGTCAGTTTTAGTTTGTTAGTATTGTGTAATTTTTTAATTTTTTTATGTTTGATGTTCTTTGTTTCAAGAAATATATTGATGTTGTATATGTATTTTGAGTTATCTATGTTNTCCTATTTGGTAATGATTTTAGGGTATGGGTCTCAAATTGAAAAGGTTAATTCAGGTTATTATTTAGTTTTTTATGCTGCAGTATGTTCTTTTCCTTTTTTGTATGTTTATTATAAAAGTATATTGATGTTTTCTATTTGTTATTTTGATTTTTTGATGTCTTGGGAGCTTTTTTTTGTTTTAAGATTAAGGTTTATAATAAAGTTTCCTGTTTATTTTTTACATCTATGGTTACCTAAGGCTCATGTGGAGGCCCCAACTACAGCCAGGATGTTGTTGGCGGGTTTATTATTAAAATTGGGTACAGCGGGCTATTTACGTATTTTGGGTGCGATAAATTTTATCCATAATAATTTTTGGGTTATTATTTCTTTGTTGGGTATGATTTTGTCGTCTTTTACTTGTGTGTTTCAGAGTGATTCAAAGTCGTTTGCCGCTTATTCATCTGTAGCTCATATAAGTTTTTTGCTTTTGTCTGTTGTTTATATTATAATAAGAAGTAAAGTTGCGGGTTTGATTATAATGTTAGCCCACGGTTATACATCTACATTAATGTTTTATTTGATTGGTGAATTTTATCATAGTTCTTCTACACGTATGATTTATTTTATAAATAGTTTTTTTGGTTCTAGAATAATGTTTGGTGTTGTTTTCTCTGTAGTTTTTTTGTCAAATGGCGGTGTGCCCCCATCTTTATCTTTTTTATCCGAGTTTATGGTTATTGTTAATAGGTTGTTAGTAAGTAAAATGTATTTTATAGCTGTTTTTGTATATTTTTTAATTTCGTTTTATTATTCACTATTCTTAATTGTAAATTCTTTAATAGGGAAAAATTTTATTAATAATAATAATTTTAATGTAGGCATTGCTCTGTCTACGGTTTTAATAATGTTTAATGTTTTTTGATTATCAATGTTTTATTAATAAAATTGTAGATATAAATTGGGTCACATAATTCCATTATGTTTGACCATTTTTGTTTTTATAAGAGTAAAATTTTTTATTAGGAGAAAAAATCTCTTA